CGGAGTTCTTCGGAATTTCGAATAGTACTCAAGATCCTCCGTTTTCGATTATCTAATAAATCACTTAATGAAAGTAGATTCTCTTGCCATTCATTTCCAAATTTCCATGATCTCTTCCCGAACCAAACAAGAATCTTTCGATTCATTTGGCTCTCACGCTCGGTTACTTAGGGGGCATTGCCCCATTTTTTTTTTATGGAATGAGCCTATCCTCTCTTCTCTGCTCGTATTGCAAAATCTCAAAATGGATCATTGATCCAAGACCAGACGCTTCGGAGGACTCTTCCGACCAGACAAAAATCTGTAATTCTCGGCAAAGTTGTTTTTTTTAATCCAACAAATGCTTCTTTTCTTACTTTATACATAGGTCGTCGTCTCAGCCTTGGAAAAAGGCAGGGTGCCTATGCCGATTTTTCCAGTAAATGGTTCAAATCTATTTTATCCATATTTTATCCATATGAGTGCTCTATATCGGATAAATTGCCAACTACTTTTTTGACACTATATCCGTACTTAGTGGTAGAAAGAGTACCGTATTGGGCCTCGACTTCAAACGTTTTAGCCTTAACCATGTTAATAGTCCCGCATTCTTGGTTGATAGAAAATCAAAGTTGATTTACCAATAAGTCACGAAATGCTATGGTTCTTCCATATGATTTCTTAATTTATTCAGAAGTAATTCGCGAGATCGTGCGCCTTTCTTTTTTCTTTCCTGGGTATAAAGAAAAACAAAAGAAAGTGCAGTTGGTTGGAGCCAACCTATTTTTGAAATAAACAACTCGCACACACTCCCTTTCCAAAAAAGATCAATACACCAAGTACTACACTTAGATTTATTGGATTTGTTGCAAAAATATCGGTATTAAACCCGAAACTCCCGGCGGCTGGCCAATAACCCAATAAAACGAAAGAATCGGTTACATTTTTCATAGAATCTCCTCGGATAGATAGGACTATAACAAAATCAAAAAGAATTCGTTTTGTATCACTTCGTCCCTTTTTGATTGGTTTTTAGAAAGCGTTGCAGCAACAAAGGAGGGATTTCACAATTGACACGATTGAATTGAAATAATAATCAAAAATTTCCCAATTCTATATTAAATAATACAATCTAGATCTAGTTAGAAATAAATAATGAAATTCATAAAAAATCAATCAAAAAGGGTTCAATTGGACTAAGAGCGGGAAAGAAACGAAGAAAGCGGCAAAGTTCACAGCAAGAAAATTAAATAAAGGGATTCGCAAATAAAAGCGCTAATGCCACGACCAGTCCATAAATTGTTAAAGCTTCCATAAAAGCCAGACTAAGCAATAAAGTACCTCGTATTTTACCCTCTGCTTCTGGTTGTCTTGCGATCCCTTCTACGGCTTGGCCCGCAGCAGTACCTTGACCAACTCCGGGTCCAATAGAAGCAAGCCCTACGGCCAATCCAGCAGCAATAACGGAAGCAGCAGAAATCAATGGATTCATGATAAGTGCCTCGCACCAAACTCAAGAATGGTTAATGATACAATCCACCAATGAATTCTGACTTATGCTTATGATCGATTACTAAGATCTATACGATTGAAGTCACTAAGAACTTCGTATTGACGTAATGCTATGATTGAACCAGCAGAACTACTTAGAGATCGCGTTTTTAGTTCCTATCCGTGGAGTCTTTATCAATATCAATGCATCCGACTCTCGTTCTTCCATTTCTTTGTTTCGAACCATGCTTTCAATTCTGCGCCCTTTCTTTCTCTTCTATATGTTTGATTTCATCTGTTTATTCATTCGTCACAAATGAAACGGAAGGACTTTTATTGGAATCCTCATTGAAATTCTTAGTGGGATAGGAAAGAAAATGGCTGGGTGGTTCATAGACAATCAGTCACTATCTACCATATACATTTCTTTCATAGTGTAACCCAACTATTCACATCTTAGATTCATCCGGATTCTAGAATCCTTCTTTGAACATACAAAAGAGCTGTCTTCTAGCCATTCAAAAATGTATCTATATATTTATATTTAAAATTCGGCCCACCTCTTCTAGGAATGATTGCTCGGCTTCATCCCCAAGGTCAGCCTCGTCATCCAAGAAGTTATCCACGCTCCACTTACTGTTAGTCGTCGTCTTTCCCTTCCGCAGCCGGAGGAATCGGAGGCTTCAGAAGCTGGGGGAACAAGGACCACGACCAAAACAAAACAAGAGCATGTAACTTCCTCGATCGCGTTATGGTGTCAAACATGGTTACTAGACGATTAACCAATCGCTTAGTGAGTGTAAGCAAGCTAAGTACCATCCACCGTAGTATTCTAATCATAAACATAAATTAGTTTCCTTTTTTTCGCATGTGCAGGCTAGACACAAAATTCGCCATTAGTAGTTATTTAAAAATTCGACCCAGAAACGATATATATGACTGAGTTGTTTATCTGCATACATAACTAGCATACCCCCTTGAATGTTTGTTTCTCTTTTCGATCTGTCTCAGATCAAAAGAGATTTTTGTGGGTATTATTGATCTATTTTATAGAAAAATATAGTTATATATATATATATAATATATATAACTACCCTAAACCCCCTTTTTTAGGAATCATAATGTTGTAATTCATTGAACAAATAGAAATATAATATTCATTGGGAGTATGGCATAAATGGGCCAGAAACCTGGGGAAAAAGATCTTTTCTTTTTTTTTTTTAAGCATATCGGATGCTACTATTCTAGATCATATATACTCGATTTCTATCCCCCAATAGCTTATCTCGAAATAGCTTATTTCGAGCCGCTCATACATATTACATATTGGGTTGGGATAAGCGAAACAAATGCTAAATCTATTTTCAAAGCTAGTCAATGATGCCCCTCCATGGACTCACCTATATAAGCCGCAGCTAAAGTTGCAAAAATAAGAGCTTGAATACCACTTGTAAATAATCCAAGAAACATGACAGGTATAGGAACCACTGAAGGTACTAAAGAAACAAGAACAAGAACTACTAATTCATCAGCCAATATATTCCCGAAAAGTCGAAAACTCAGTGATAGGGGTTTTGTGAAATCTTCTAGGATATTAATTGGTAAGAGGATTGGCGTTGGTTGAATGTATTTACCGAAATAACCCAAGCCGTTTTTGGTAAGACCCGCATAGAAATAGGCCACAGACGTGGGTAAAGCTAAAGCAACAGTAGTATTTATATCATTCGTGGGTGCAGCTAATTCCCCCTGGGGTAGCTCTATGATTTTCCGAGGTAAAAGAGCCCCTGACCAGTTAGAAACAAAAATAAATAGGAACATAGTTCCAATAAAAGGAACCCAAGCACCATATTCTTCTCCAATCTGAGTTTTGCTCAAGTCTCGAATGAATTCAAGGACATATTCGAAGAAATTTTGACCGTCGGTGGGAATGGTTTGTGGATTTCGAAGAGCTATAGTGGTTGAACCTACTAAGATAGCAATTACGACCCAAGAAGTAATAAGCACTTGGGCATGGACTTGGAAACCACCTATTTGCCAATAGAAATGTTGGCCTACTTCCACACCGGATAGATCGTATAACCCTTTTAGGGTGTTGATGGAACATGGTAGAACATTCATATTGCCCTCTGACAGAAGTGGAACTTAAGAAAAAGGAATTATTTTGATTCCACTATCTCTTTCTCGACTCGCCTACTTGAATCGTGTATTTCAGATACCAAGGAATCCTCGAAAATCCCCAGTGATTTTTCTCTTGTTTTTTTTTTTTTTAGATTCAGGAAAAGGAACCAATTCCATAAATCCATAAATTTCCCGAAGTCATTGACTTATCTTATTATTAATCAACGATTTGTTATAGAGCTAGAACGGCCCTCACAAATTGCCGAGACTAATTTGTTAAGAATGAATCGAATTGAACCTATAGAGTCATCATTGCTTGGAATCGGAAGATCCGCAAGATCCGGATCACAATTTGTATCGACTAAACAAATCGTTGGAATTCCTAAAGTTACACATTCGCGAAGAGCCTTATAGCCGTCTTGCTGATCAACGACGATTACAATATCAGGCAACCTCGTCATATATTTGATCCCACCCAGATAGGTTTCCAAGTGATATAATTGTCTCTTCAAGATTGCTGCATCTCTTTTAGGAAGACGGTTGAGTCTTCCCGTCTTTTGTTCCGCTCTCAAATTGCTGAACGTATGAAGTCTCCTTTCTGTAGTGGACCAATTCGTTGACATCCCACCGAGCCATTTTTTATTAACATAATGACACCGAGCCCTTATTGCAGCCGATGCGACTGAATCAACTGCTATTTTTTTAGTACCAACTATTAAGAATTCTTTTCCCGTACTCGCTGCATCAAAAACTAAATTACAAGCTTCTGATAAAAAACGAGCAGTTCTAGTAAGATTTGTAATATGCATCCCTTTACGCTTTGCAGAGATGTAAGGTGCCATGCGAGGATTCCATTTCTGAGTCTTATGCCCAAAATGAATTCCTGCTTCCATCATCTCTTCCAAATTGATGTTCCAATATCTTCTTGTCATTTTTTCCCACACTTCCTCTTTTTTTATTTTTTTAGAGACGAGGTTCCCTAAATAAAGAATTGTTCCGACGGAACCTTCTACCGGAGATTGACCGTTGATCCACGGGCCAAGCCATTAATTCCTTTCTATTCGTTATTATCTTTATTACCAAATCGAATAACCGGACTAAATAGTGAAAGTGAAGTTAAAGGGATGAATTTGCTCTTAGAAATCATGAAATCCCGCAAATTAGGATAGATCATGGACTTTCGTTGGGATGCAAGAATCCAATAATTCTCTGTGTTGGAATAAAATATCTCTTATTTCCCCCCCGAATAGATTCTTCTTTTTCATTTCCAAAGGACTGTTGCTGCGTTGCCTTGAACGGGACACGAATCCTTTGAATCCGGTACCAACAGGTATCATACCCCCCAGAACAACGTTCTCTTTCAGGCCTTTCAACCAATCGATACGACCTCGTAGAGCGGCTTTTGCTAAAACCCGAGCAGTCTCTTGAAAACTTGCTTCGGATATGAAACTTTGAGTATTCAGAGACGCCCTCGTTATTCCCAATAAGACAACTCGATAACAGATCGCTTCTTCCAAAGCGCGCGCTGTTCGTTCCGCCCGCAACAATCCTATGAGTTCTCCAGGTGAAAAAACATTAGACATTCCATCTTCTGAAACCAACACTTTTGATGTTATTTGACGCACAATAATTTCTATATGCTTATTATGGATTTGCACCCCCTGGGATCGATAAACCTTTTGAATCTTATTAACCAAAGAGATACGGCTTTGTGCTATGGTTAACTCAGCGCCAATCACGAATCCCCAAGGAATTCCAAGAATTCTTGGTATACATTCGTTCCAACCTTCCACCCTCTCTTCTAGGTTCATTGAAATTGAATCAATCGAACGCGCTTCGAACACTTGTTCTACTTTTGGAAGACCTTGCGTTATATCACTCGATCTCGCTTTTTCATAGATAAATGTAACTACTGTATCTCCTTCGGAAAGGATTGTCCCATAATGGCCATGAACGGTGGCTCCGGGAGTAGCCAAATAGGGCTTAGCGGATCTTATTACTAAAGAGTCAACATGAACAATTATAACCTGCCCAGATTTGAGGCGCGGTCCATATTTGGATATACATACATTTTCACAAATCAACTGTCCAAGAAGAATGATTCTCGATGTCTCTTCACAATAGGGGGGCTGGAGCGAATCCCAATTCAAATTGAATGGATTCAAAATCATGTTACTGCATCGATTGGGATTCGAAATTCTCCCACTTTCATCCATTAAATAATAGTTAAGTACTTGTAAAGTCTGTTTGGAATTCTCAAGGAGCAAATATTTATTTACCAAGATCTGATTATGAGTTATTAAGTGGTAAGATGGAGAAAAATGCGCAATTTTCGGCACAATCCCCCAAGGACCCGACGAATTCCTAATTGGAATTCGGAGATCCCTTTTACTTTTCATTGATTTTTTTCTCACATTGTTGTTATATTTCAAACCCTTGAATGGGCCCATTCTAGAACAATTAGATGATGACAAAATGATCAAAGACTGGCATTCCTTATTTCGACTCAACAACGGACGACTAGTTCCTTGATGTTGGGTAAGTGATTGTTGAATCCTTCTCTTGGAAGAAAAAGGTTTGAGATTCATACAAGCTACTCCATTATCGGGGATTAATCCCGCCCCGGCCGGATCATTCCTTTTTCTGTTATACGCGGACTTCGCTAAGTCGATTCTTAGGAAATCTTGAATCAGATCATTGACTCTTACTTCAACAAAGGAAGCATGAACCTCCTCTCTAGACGAACCCTTTTTGTCTTGGTCCCAATTCAAAACTAAACAAGTTCGAACTGATTGAATACTTGTGTGAGAAATTCTTCGAATTGTTTTGATATTTCCATAAAGGATATACTTGACAACTCTAAGTTGCAAACTCTCCCTTTCCTGCAAGAGATCGGAGGGGAAAAGCGTTGCTAAATAAATATCGTCTTCTCTTTCATCCGGGCCTACGGGTCGAACCAAAACAAAAGACTTTTTCTGGAGAGGTGTGATCTGTTGGACATAGATCCCATTTTTCCATTTTTTTTTAGCCTTTTTTTTTCCCGTGACTGGTAGTATTAAGATGCCACTATGCCAGGATATATTATCTGGCTCTCCAGGAAAATGGATCTCTCCAGAAAAGATTTTCAGTTCAATTTCCCCCCCTTTTTTCTCTACTTGGACCAATCCGCCTACCCGGCTTCTTATATTGAAAGTAATTTGGGTATCTACTCCAACAATACTATTGTTCCGCACCATTATGGAAGAGGATCCGGGTAATATATGTACTTCCTTGGGAATGAAAACTCCTTTCTTTTGGTATTTTTGCCTCAATTTTTTGGCTCTTCGAGACTCAATCAAATCCTCTTTTTTGACGATGGACTGCGTCTCTCTAGTCCCATTTTGAGTATTTCCCAAACGGTTTCTTCTGTATTGGGGATCATCGAAATAAGCAAGAATACTCTTGCTACGGAAAATGCCATTGATGGGTATTTCCATCGAGATACCTGAACGAGCTATTTGTTCTCTCTCTCGTTCGTGATTAGATTGGAATGGAATGATGCATCTATTTCTTCGCCTCTTTGCCAATAAATCAGAATTTTCGTGGAGAATGGCAGGATAGATGAAATTACCATGACCATTGCATAGGATTTGATCAGGTCCTGAATAATCAAGAACCCTTCGGACCCTTTTACCAGAAGGCCCCGCACTAAACAAATTATATCTCACTTGATCATTAGTCACTGAGAAGCTAGACGTATATCTTCGTTCAGCAGAAAGAGAACAAATATTCATTTGATCTTGATTCTTGTGGAGTGAAAAAGGGACTCTACTGGATCTGTGCAGACCCCCTGATAATATCCATAAATGACTTGTTTTTGGTAAGAGATGAACATTCCCATATGTGGATTCAGGTGCATGATAGACATCCTTACTCCAGTGCATTTCTCCCTCTAAGTCAGAATAAATATGTTTTCGAACCTTCTCTTTCAAATTCAAGGTAGATGTTCCCGCGCGAATTTCGGCAATCACTTGTTCTGATTCTACATATTGATCATTTTGAACTAACAGAAAACTTTTTGGTGGAATATTCACATTATGTGTAATATCCTGACTCTCAATAGTGACAGCCAGGTCTAGATAACATAGAAAAGCAGGATGTCCATGACGTGTACGTGTGGGATGAACGAAATCCTCGTTAAATTTAATTGTTCCATTAGAGGGGGCTCGTACATATTCAGCAGTACCACCTGTGAACACTCCACCGGTATGAAAAGTTCTTAATGTTAGTTGAGTCCCCGGTTCCCCAATAGATTGACCCGCAATAATACCTACGGCTTCTCCCAATTCGACCAGGTCGCCATGAGTGGTACTTCGACCATAGCATAATCGGCAGATCCAAGATGCACTCCTGCAAGTGAAGGGGGTTCGAATCGATATTGGTTGTGCTCGAAAGGTTATGAGTCGTTTGACAAGTCCAATCCCAATATCTTGATTTCGAATGGCGATGCATCGCGAACCCATATAGATATTGTCTGCTAATACACGACCCATTAATGTTTGGATCAAAATTCTTTCTGTCATCATCCCCGCTCCAGGATTCACAGAAATACCCCGGATGGTACCACAATCTGTTCTACGTACAATAATGTGTTGAACTACTTCAACAAGTCTGCGCGTGAGGTATCCAGCATCTGAGGTTCGTATAGCAGTATCCACAACCCCCTTGCGGGCTCCGTAGCAAGAAATTATATATTCCGTTAAAGAGAGTCCTTCGCGGAAATTGCTTTGAATGGGTAAATCAATCATTTGTCCTTGGGGATCTGACATTAATCCTCTCATACCTACTAATTGGTGTACCTGAGATGCATTTCCTCTAGCTCCCGAAAAGGACATTATGTGAACCGGATTCAAAGGATCAGTCATCCGAAAATTCGGATTCATTTCTTGTCGCAAATACTCACTTGTAGCATACCATATCTCAATGGATTGACGTAATTTTTCTACCGCGTGTACACTCCCATAATGATGGTGTTTTTCCAAAATCAAACTTTGTTGTTCAGCGTCTTGGACTAGCCATCCTTTCGAAGGTATTGTTAAAAGATCATCAATTCCTAATGAAATGGATGTAGCAGTGGCTTGTTGGAAACCCAGAGTCTTTACTTGATCCAGGATATGTGCTGTGTATGCCATTCCAAAGTGATCTATGAATCTGCTAATAAGTCGTTTTATGGCAGTTCCATCTATCGCTTTATTGTGAAAGACCAGATCGGCCCTTTCTACCATAAGTACCTCCATATTCCGCTAAGTAGGATTCGACCAACAATAGGTTTGAGTCAGTGATTTGAAGACTTCCTTGCCTCGATCTTGAGTCACGTAGAAATTCAGGAATTCGAAATTAGAATCCTAGTTGAAGCGGAGATACCCGAATTCCCACGGGTATCGTAGAATTACTTAGCTTAGGTCCCCTATGGGCAGATCCGGCAAAATCCTTCTATGGCTTCTTCGATTTCTCGATAAAAAGAAATATGGCCAACAGTGGTTCGAATGTAGAGACAAGGGATTTCTTTTTTTACACTTCTTACTATTAGATAGTGACCAAAAATCTCATGATAGGTACCTAAAGATTCATATTGAACTTCGATGGGAACTTCTCTTGATGCAATAATGCGTTGATCGAGTCGCCACCGGAGCCACAAAGGACTCTCTAATTTGATTCGTTTCTGCCGATAAGCCCCAAGTGCATCATAGGAACCACAAAAATAGGGCTCTTTCTCTTTTGTATACAAATAGTTATTCTCGTCCATTTTCTCGTTTTGATAGTTTATGCGATTCCACGGATTATACCTATTTGCACAAATACCTCGACGATTCCCGATCGTTAATACATAGAGTCCCATAAGCATATCTTGAGTTGGTACGCAAATGGGATCTCCGATAGCTGGAGACAAAAGATTCATATGAGAAAACATAAGTAAACGTGCCTCCGCTTGAGCCTCCAATGATAAAGGTACATGAACAGCCATTTGATCTCCATCAAAGTCTGCATTGAATCCCTTACGAACTAATGGATGTAAACAAATAGCACGCCCTTCCACTAAAATAGGTTGGAATGCCTGGATGCCTAATCTATGCAGAGTGGGTGCTCTATTCAGCAATACAGGGTGCCCCTGTATAACTTCTTGAAGTATTTCCCATACAATTGGTTCTTTTTCCCGAATTTGCCTTTTCGCAACTCCTATGTTGGAAGCAACGTGTTGTTTGAGTAGACCACGAATTACAAATGTCTGGAAAAGTTCTATTGCTATTTCGCGAGGCAATCCACATCTATGTAATGAAAGCGAAGGGCCCACGACAATGACGGAACGGCCCGAATAATCGACCCGTTTCCCAAGCAAAGTCTCGCGAAATCTTCCCTCTTTCCCTTCAATTATAGCCGAAAACGACTTGTAAACCTTATTATGACGGTCCTTCATTGGCTGTCCGCGGAGCCCATTATCAAGAAGTGTATCCACGGCTTCCTGCACTAATTTCTCCTGAGACATTATTGAGTCCCCGGGCGAAGATTCTTTTAATAGCCTGATAAGAGAGTTGTTCCGAAAGATAACTCTTCTATAGAGTTCATTAATGTCCGAACTCATGAGTTTCCCCCCATCTATCTGAATGATCGGTCTCAATTCGGGAGGGAGCACTGGTAATAGGCACAAAACCATCCGTTCTGGTTCTACATTTGTTTGAAGAAAATGCTTAGCTAATTGCATGCGTCTAACCAAAAAATCCTTTCTTCTTCCAATTTTTCTATCTTCCCATTCATTACCGGTGGTCTCTTCTTTCCCTAGATCTTTCCATTCTACCAATGAATCATCCATAATAAGTCGCAAATCCGGATCGGATAATTGTTCTCTGATAGCACTGGCTCCAGTAGAGATTTCTCGATTTCGAAATGTATTGAAGCCTTGAGTAGTAAAAAAAAGTGGGATGCTGTATTTCAGAGATTGAATTTCAGATTTGAATGAGCCTCGTAATCGTAAGAAAGTAGGTTTTTTAGCTACGACCCTAGCAAAATAAAAATTGGGATAGGTTCCTATAGGATTTCCCCCCTTCAAAATCGGACGTGAAGGTTTCCTCTCATCCGGCTCAAGTAGTTACACCAAATAAAGAAGGGTGTTCTTATTCTCCAATTTTGTTCTATAAAACCCCCAACCAAACAAAGGTCTACTCCTTACTCAAGTTCCCAGTCAGGACCAACCAACATTTCATTGATTCATTCTTCCTTTTATTTAGATCTTTGATTTCTATTTTATAAATTCCTTATTCAATTAGGGCCTAAATGAAATGTGAAATTCTTGAGTAGTCTACTTCCCTTCCAATGATGAATCTCCCTCAAATCAAAGAAAAAGAATTCCTTGGAACTCATAAGGGATTTACTTGTCTATGTATTGTTCAATTCGATCTTTTAGGTCCCTACTTCACCTCGACGGTTATGATGTCCTTAAGGCCTATATGCGATGAATAGATCCCTGTAACCATGTCATAGTTGCTTACTTGAACAGATTCTAACAGACATGGAATGGCGAATTCCACGAAAGAAGTCTTTTTCACGAGGTACAACCAGCAATTCCTATGTATCTGTTGCGGAATGGACCATAGATCAATTCCCTTTTCTTTGGAAGTATATAAATACCCCCATAAGAACTCTGAGCTTCATGCTACTCCTCCCAAGAGACATGTCAGAATCAGGGCATCCCAATCGGATTGAATGGGATGACAGTTTTTTATTCCCAATCTGTAAAATCAGAATTTTGATCAAATCACACATCGCAGTATACTAGGTCTTCTAATTTTTTAAGAGGTTTATCTAAAAGATTCGCGATATAACTAGGAAGACGTTTCAAATACCACACATGAGTTACCGGGCATGCTAGCTTGATGTAGCCCATTTGAGATCTTCGTATCCGAGAATCAACAAATTCGACTCCGCATTGGTCACAAAATTTCGGGTCTTCTTTTTCATTGCGGATGACTCGATAATTTCCACAAGCACAAATTCCACTCTTTATAGGCCCAAAAATTCTTTCACAAAACAAACCACCTTTTTCCGGTTTAGTGGTTTTGTAATTAAAAGTATGGGGTTTTGTTACCTCTCCAACTATCTCTCCATTAGGTAGGGTTTTCTTGGCCCAAGCACTTATTTGTTCAGGAGAAACTAATCCAATTCGGAGTTGTTGATGTTTATATCGGTCGATCATAGAAGAAAATTTCTGATTTATTCCGATCAAGCTTCCTTCCTATTAATCTGGAAATTCTTCTCAGATACAAGGAAATGATTCAATTCCAGAGCCAAAGATCGTAGTTCTCGAACGAGCAATCGAAAGGATTCTGGAGCATCCTCAGGTTTAGGTAATGCTCCTCCACTGAGTGTAGTCCCAAGGACTTCCTGCCGAGTTCTAATATGATCAGATTTATAAGTAAGCATCTCTTGTAAAATATGAGCAACGCCAAATCCCTCTAGGGCCCAAACTTCCATTTCGCCTACCCGCTGTCCGCCTTGGTTGGCCCTTCCTCTAAGCGGTTGTTGTGTAACAAGCGCATAAGGCCCACTGGAACGTCCATGGATTTTATCATCAACTTGATGAATTAATTTCAGGATATAGGGCTTGCCTATGATAACAGGTTGTTCAAAAGGATCTCCCGTTCTTCCATCAAATATTCTGCTTTTTCCCGGATACTCGGGTTCAAATACCCATGGATTCGCTGTCTGCTTACTGGCTTCGTATAATTCCGAAAACACTAGTTTTCTAGAAGCCCCTTGCTCATATCTCTCATCAAAGGGCGCTATTCGATAATGCCTGTCGAGCAGATCTCCCGCTAACCCGAGCGAGCATTCAAATATCTGTCCTACATTCATTCGTGACGGGACTCCTAATGGGTTGAAGACCATATCAACCGGCGTTCCATCTTGCAAATAAGGCATATCTTGTCTAGGCAAAATTTTTGAAATGATACCCTTATTCCCATGTCTTCCAGCGACTTTATCCCCTACTTTGATGTCACGTTTCTGTGAAATATATACACGAATCATTTCTGGATGATAACAGGAATCCCCCTTTTTCTGGATCCATCTCACATCAATAACTCGCCCTCTGCCACCTATAGGTAGTTTTAGACAAGTTTCCTTTGCAGTGGATACCTGAATGCCAAGTATGGCTCGTAATAATCTATCTTCCGGGGCACACGAAGATTCTTGCATCATCTGAGGCGTTAATTTACCTATTAAAATATCGCCCGTTTCTACCCAAGATCCGAGCATCACAATTCCATTTCTGTCTAAATGGCGGAGTAAATGGGCTTCTAAATGTGGTATTTCATTAGTGATTCTTTCAGGACCTTCGCTTGTCACATGAGTCTGGATTTCATATTTTCGTATGTGAAAAGAAGTATAAATCTCTCCATATACCAGACGTTCACTAATGAGTACCGCGTCTTCAAAATTGTAGCCTTCCCATGGCATATAAGCTACTAATATGTTTTTTCCCAAAGCGAGTTCACCACCAACTGTAGCAACACCATCCGCTAAAATTTGCCCCTTTTTAATGCAGTTACCCCGCTGAACCTGGGATTTTTGATGCATACAAGTATTTTTATTAGAACGTTGATACATAAGCAATGGAATGTTTCGAGTGTCTCCATGACTTGAGAAAATGATCTTGTCGGTATCGGTATAAAGGATCTTTCCATCATGTTCAGCTATCGCAGAAACCCCCGAATCGAGAGCCACTTGGCGTTCCAACCCAGTTCCAACAATGCACTTCTCGGACCGAGAAAGAGGAACTGCTTGACGTTGCATATTTGAACTCATTAAAGCCCGATTTCCATCATTGTGCTCGATAAAAGGAATGAGAGAAGCTCCAATCGAAAAATATTGGAAGGGAAAAATGCTTCGAAGATGAATCTGTTCCCATGCGATAGTCAGGTATTCTTGACGGTATCGAGCTGGAACAACCTGTTCTTCCTGAATGCCCGGATTCAACGCCAAAGAAGTTCCTGTGGATACCATGGAGTATTCATCTCTACTTGATGATAAATAGACCACCCGCGCCTCTTTTGATCTTTCAGAAATTTCAAAAAAAGGGCTTTCTAGAGACCCCCCGTGCCCAATCCTAGCATGAATCGCGAAGGATCCAATAAGTCCAACATTGATTCCTTCAGACGTGTCAATTGGGCAAATACGTCCATAGTGACTAGGGTGGATATCTCGTATCCGAAAACTTGCCGTTCGCCCGGTCAATCCTCCAGGACCCAAATAACTCAATTTTCGCCCATGAACGATTGGTGTCAATGGATTAGTTTGATCCAAAACATGAGATAAGGGATGGAGGCCGAAAAACGATTCATAAGTGGTTGTTAATGGAGTTGAAGTTACCAAATTACGAGGAGTCGTTATCAATTTTCTAGAGAGAGTTTCTCGAACCGCATCTTCTAAACGAACCAGAGCCAATCCTAATTGATCTTGTAAGAGATCCGCTACAGAACGAATACGCTTATTTTTCAAGTGATTCATATCGTCAAGTGTACCCATTCCAAATTTCATTCCGATCAAATGATCTGCAGCTGCCAATACATCTCGCGGTAACAAAAATGTATTGTTCTGAGGTATATCAAGATTCAGTCTCTGATTCATATTTCGTCGACCAATCTTTCCTAACTCACATCTTTGTTGAAAAAATTTCTTTTGTAATTCCTTACATAAGAACTCGGACTCAGAAAATAACGGATCACCACCTACACAAGCAAATTGTTGATAAAATTCCAAAATGGCATTTTCTTTTGACCTGATCTTTTTTTTCTCCTTATCATTCGGGAAAGACAAGAAAATTTCAGGGTAGCAAACATTATCTAGAATTTCTCTTAGATTCGAACCCATAGCTGATGATGGAACTAGAATGGATATTTTTTGTTTCCTACTCACACGAGCCCATATCCTTGCTTTTCGATCAATCTCTAATTCTGATCTTCCTCCCCAATCCGATATTATGGTGCCGGTATAGATAGTAATTCCCTTAGAGTCCAACTCTGAACGGTAATAAATACCGGGGCTTTGCAATATTTGATTGATTACAATTCTGTATATTCCATTAACTATAAAGGTGCCCAGGGAATTCATTAGAGGAATGTTTCCAATCAATATGGTTTGCTCTTGCCTATTCCTACGGGTTTTCCAAATTAATCCCGCAGGTATGTATAATTCAGAAGAATATGTGAGTGATTCATACACAGCGTCTCTTTCTTTTATCAAAGGTTCTACCAATTGATATGTTTCTACAAAGAATTGAAATTCAGTTTCTTGATCGGGATCTTCTATTTTTGGGAACTTATAAAGTTCTTCTATCAAGCCCTTATCAATGAACCTACAAAATCCCTCAAATTGTATCTGACTAAACCCAGGTATTGTAGACATTCCTTCATTTCCATCTTGTAGCATCTTAAGTTTCCTCTTTTTCAAAAAAATCCCATTCATTCAGCTCATTCTTCCTCGAACCCTCTGGGGCGAGCTAGCAATGATGGACTGTATATTTTGTTTACTAAATCGCATGAAATTTGATCCAACTCTATATCATATATGGAATGTAGAAAATAGTATAGTAATGGAGAAAATACGTGTGGGGGGAGGTCAAAAGAGAATTTTATACTCAAATTCGAATTTTCAACAGAGACAAAATTTAGAAAATATTCCTAGAAACAGAATTCTGTCGATGAGACTTATGGAGTCTTGTTATAGTTATAGAATATCCAAAGTCATCCAATTTAGGATATTACGACCCGAATTAAGACCCTTTGTTGGTACCAGAAAAAGAAAGAATTCAGGATTGGATCGGTTCTCTTTGAATGAGAGAAAGACAGAATAATCAGGAACAGAATAGAATTGAGTTTTTTAGCATTTCACTTTTGCTCCACTTTTTCGCCGATTCCAGTGTTCAAATGCTCAAAAAGGGATTCGCAGAGAAGAAAGACATTTTTACCCGTTTGTTATTTGTTAGTAGAATTCATGGACTCTGGTTGAAGTAGGTAAGTGGGGTTGTGCCTAGGAAGCGCACGCAGCTATAGCTATTTAACTATCCGCTACTATCCCAGTTATACTTCAGGCAACACAGGCCGTGCTCGTGCTATATCATAATTTCTATGATATTATTCCATGACTAAGAGAATAAGAAGAATTCCCCGCATTCCCTTTATATATAGCTAGGATACCTGATTAGGGATATCTGATCTGTGTCACAATTTCTGTTCTGGGGTTTACATAGATACAGAATTCTTGTTATAATGGAAAGTGAATTGAAAGGGATTGATTCTTGCTAAAGACTAGATACTGATTAGTTGTGTATCAACTTAATTAGATTAAACACAATTTGAGATCCACAAACCTTTCCTGAATTCAAGTCAATAGTTAATGGTTCCAAGCTTGTCCTACCTTTTTTCTGTAATGTCAAATCCACATTTTCTCTTTCAGTATAAACAAAAGGGGGGGGTTAGTTCTTGATATTTTGAGATTTGAGATACGCTACAATCAATCGAAGGGAGCCAACTGGATCCACAGAAAGGAGGAAGGATTCCTTTTTTCCTTTTGAGTAAAGGGATAAGGAAACCGGGATTCAAGATGCAAATCCCATAAACCTAAAAAAGGAGATTACGGAATAGCGCCCAAAGAGGGGGAAATCCTCCTAACTATTTTATATCGTTTTGGCGACATGGCCGAGGGGTAAGGCGGGGGACTGCAAATCCTTTTTCCCCAGTTCAAATCTGGGTGTCGCCTGATCAACAACAACCAAAAACCGAAATCCCTTATTATTTCTTTTTCTGCTGATATGAGAAAACTCGACACATTTTTGCCCCAGCAGCAGCGGAATAAGATAAAAAGACTAAGACGGCTGGTACTTGCTTTCTTTTTAAAATCTGTAGACTCTATTCTATCTCAACCCTTGCGTCTAGGCTCCAAGGAAGGATTCTAGTATAGGAAAGTCTAACTATCAAGACTTACGAATTCCCTTACACTATGTCTACTGACTGAGTTTTGGGTTAGATTGGATAGTCGGGTGGGGAATCCTATTATTTGTTATGGAAAGGGTGTAAGATACCTTGGATACAAACTTACGAGAGTCTCTGAATGCTCAGACATCCAATCCAAGATTGGATAGAGAATTGCCTTGGTTTGATAGACTCGGAAAAAACCTTCTTTCTTTTCGGTAACCCCCAATCAAGAATGTAATTGAATAGACCCGACTGTCTCACAGAGACAGTCGGGAGACTTTAAGTATTGGATCAAAGGGGTAGGTAGAGATATGTAATAGGCAGTGCTCCATCTTGATTGTCCATCATGTTTCCGTGGTCAATAAAAGAAATAGTGGATCTTACTATTCCTACATATTCCGTTACTAACATAACATTCACTTGACAATACTTGAGAATACCAAAGGAGTCACTTCCTCTCTTACTTGTGTTGAACGTTTACCGATTCTACCAGAAATCTTATAGCCGCTTCTTGTGGGTGGAGTTATTGAATTGATTTCTTAATAGCGTTTGGCGCAGAGTCCCTTTTTGACTCTGCGCCATGGATTCCACTATTATTAGAGTAGTGATCAATAATGGAAGAATTCCTTGATAGTCATAGAGATGGGGGACATCATTCACATGGATATAGTAAGTCTTGCTTGGGCTGCTTTAATGGTAGTCTTTACATTTTCTCTTTCACTTGTAGTCTGGGGAAGAAGTGGACTCTAGAGATACAACTCATTGAGTGGAGTAATGAAACTTTATCAATTATTTGATATATGATTCTGCAAAACGTTTCTAAAGAAAAACACCTCCATTTCCAAATTCTACTGGAATCGAGTAATGGAATCTAGGAATAATAAAATAACCTTTCAATAAAATCAATAAAAAAAAAAAATGATTTCAAGAATTCCCATGTTTTTAGTCTAGATCTTTAGAAAGTACAACTTTCTAGACTAATTGATAATGTGGTAGAAAGGTTCATAGAGCTCTTTCTACCACACTATACTATCGGATCTTCTATACTGCTAACTCTAGCTTCCTTTTTTCATTTAATACTAATCCGTGAAATTTGAATCCCTTTCATTTCTTCAATCATGGATAAGAACTACGAAGTCAAGCTTCATTCAAATTAATCATTTTGACTGACTGTTTTTACATATATGATAAGTAAAAAGGCAGTAGGAACTAGAATGAACAGTGCAGTAGCAATAAATGCGAGAATATTTACTTCCATAATCTCATCGTTTTTTTTTTCCTTCACAATAACTCGGGATCTAATCCCATAGAGATGAGAAATCGTCTCCTGTAAATTCAATTGAGATGAATTGCATCCCCATGATATTTGATATTCAAATTGAATGGAATCCATATCATGAATACCAATATACAATATCTCAAATGGATTCATCGTCGAGAATTTCATAGTATAATATAACATAAGAAGATCCTTTATTCATAACAAATCCAATTTTTGATTCCTGATCCAATCTTGATTTTTTCAGTTTTTCCACTCTTTTCTATGGTCCTCCTTATACAATCATCGGCTAAGGTATCATCTGACCCGTCTTCCATTAGTGACAAACAGTAGAACTGAAATGGAAAAAAAGAAGGAGTTAAGTTCGAAACTGAGGTTTTTTTCAGGATCTTCTTTTCTTGACAGACAAAGAAGTGTGAGAAAGAGGGGTCCCGGTCTAAAATCTCGAAGATTTCGAGAAATTCACTATTTTTTTTGAGTTTGCTCTTTCGTGGATAAGACCCCTTTTCAAATAGGAAGAAAAATGGTGCATTCACTAAGAAAAGAGGGCGGGGTAGATCTCTCTTTGATGTCTCTTTTAGGAATCTATTCTTTCCTTAGATTGAAACACATCAATCACAAATTCGCAAAAATTCAGTGTGCAATTTGAATTAGATAGATTCTTTCCAATTACGACCCGAGCTTACATAAAATCGGAGCTCGAAAGGTAGGATCGTTTTCCTATTCTATCAGGATAACTCGAGTAAGGTTAAGTTCGTTTTGTATCGTACAATAAACGAATCCAATTTTGGTTTTGTTTATTGTCATGGGCTCTCAGAAAACAGATGGGTATTCCATTTCACAGAGCAGGAATAAAAAAAATAGATGATCGGTCACTACCCAATTAATTACCTATCATTCCAATATTAATCTCTTCTATTGAAACTTGGCCTAGAATGACTCGTCCCTAAACCGAATCCCTGACTTTTTCCGTGTATTTACAGTGTTATTGGTTGGTTTTTCTTTACTCACTGATTCCCATTCATTTTGAAATGGAAACTCGCTCTACTGAAAATGAACTAAATGCATTGATCCACAGCTCACGGTTCCACATACATAGAGATCTTATGTATGTGTTCGGGGGAAGCTGTATCTTGTACCCTAATTTAGAACTATAGCTATTGGGATCAAGTGCAGGTCTTTCAAGACCTCGATGGGATTTGCTTCCATCGGATCGAGAGTGTTCTTTTGAAGATGAAGAGATACAGAAGCCATTTGCCGGAACTACTAGGCTCACTAAAGGCCCACTTAAAGGCACAAAAAGAGCAATACACAAACAAGAATTCAAATTCTTGTTTGTGTATTGCTCTGCACCTTCCAAGAGTGGCCGATGAATCCTCAATACGAAGAGTTTCGGAATCTGAAGCAACCGGAGCGGTAGTACGAGTGATAGCTCTGGAATTTGGAGAGCAACTCGCTTCGATCTTCCACACCGGAAGCCTATGACTATTCGCAGCATCACCTAGTTCCAGTATTTGTCTTTCTTTGCGATTCGAGGATCGTTCTTTTATAAGGTAGCTGTTTTTTTGAATAAAATAATAGGGCGATTGCATCAAACTCGGTGTCACGGAAAACCTCTTCCTTCTGTATCTTCAAAGACACGGGGGCCAGTAGCGATTGGGGGGGGCCCCCCAATCTCATTTGCTCGTAACTGGTCTCGAAACTACCGCATCGCTTATAACTAGCACAGATGAGCCGTTTTTTTTGCGATGATAAGTGCTTTTACCGATTCCCATTCCCTCACTTGGATGGAAGTCTCAGGATCCGCATCCTCGATCCGGTTAGTCGGTTCGTTCGATCCCCCTCGAGGAGGGCATTCTCCTCTGGGGTCGTTGCCTTGTCCTCATTGTTGATTTCGTTTGGCTCGTCCACCCCCTCTAGCTCTAGGAGGGCATTCTCATCCAGGTCATGTGACTTGTCTTCCGATAATACGCTCGTTGCGCTAGAAGTGGGGGTGTCGCTTGCTTTTTGGGGGGGATAAAAAGCCTCACAGGCAAAATCCGCCCCCAAGTGCAAAGCGGTAGAGCTACGCTCATAATAATAACTTGTAGCAAAGATCTGAATCCGAACCAAGGATAGGGGTTTTTCGTTGCCATTGTATAGTATAGCCTCTTTGAACATTGGTTAATACAAAAAGAAGGGAATAGAATAACAAAAATCGAAATTGCGGTCTGGCTATCCGTTATTCTGAGTTTCATTTTTATTCACCAGACCGAGTATTAGAGTATCGTATAAAAATATACTTGTCAAGCATAAATATAGCGAAGCGATAGGCAAGTTGCAACTACCAAATCAAACCAATAATCACTTAATTACTCGTTCGAATTCCGTTTCCTCAATCGAAAAATGTTTCTAGTAGAGAGTTTTTTCATTATCCCTCAGGCACCGATTACGCGTAGAATTGAAATACATTGGGGGTTGGTAAATGTTATTAGACATTTTAATATTATATAGATAACCGATCAATACCTAATTGCCGATCATTCCAATTGACTCTCAAGCTCACGGTTCCACATTGAGGAGTTCGTCCGAGGACAAGAGGGAAACCGATTCCTCCAAATGGGAGGATGATGCTCGGTTTTCCATATGTCTCAGTCTGATTTGAGGATATTTATGGATAATATGAGGAGTAGCCTATCAATCTCCGCCGTCGCGGTTTCGCGGAACTGATGTTCTCGTTCGAGCACCTCATAATCAGGGTGATTTTCGATCTCTGGTTGGCCGACCCCGAAACTTCGCATGACATCGAATCTCGCCTCGATGAGATCGTCGATTTCGGCAATCCGCGAGTCGATCGATTTCCACTCCTGATATTCGATCTGGTTAGTCTCTTTGACCCCCTCGAGGAGGGCATTTTCATGGGGTTCGTCGTTTTCCTCCAAGAATACACTAGTCCCACTGGAACTAGGACTGTCAGATGGTATTGGAGAGGAGAATAAGCCCCAAAGGCGAAATCTTACCCAAGTGCAAAGAATCACAACGACTTGTATCCAATACCCGAACCAATTTTGATTTCTCATGGAGTCCCCCTAGAGAGAGTAGATTGCGAAAATGGTTGATTATACATTTTTTTGCTAAAAACGGTGTAACAGAAATTGCGGCAAGCAATGAGTATTACGTTCGATTCATAAGACTGAGTATTATAGTAAAGTATCAAAATAAACTTGTCAACCGGACATCCCGCGTAAGAAGATATCTTATGTATGTGTTTGGAGGACGCTGTACCCTAATTTCGAGCTATTGGGATCAAGTGCAGGTCTAGGTCTTGAAAGAAATCGATGGGATTTGCTTCCATCGGATCGAGAGTGTTCTTTTGAAGATGAAGAGATACAGAAGCCATTTGCCGGAACTACTAGTCTCACTAAAGGCCCACTTAAAGGAACAAAAAGAGAAAGGCACAAAAAGAGCAATACACAAACAAGAATTTGAATTCTTGTTTGTGTATTGCTCTGCACCTTTCAAGAGTGGCCGATGAATCACGAATCCGAAGAGTTTCGGAATCTGAAGTAACCGGACCGCTAGTACGAGTGATAGCTCTGGAATTTGGAGAGCAACTCTCTTGGATCTTCCACACTGGAAGCATATGCCCATTCGCTTTATCCCCTAGTTCAAGTATTTGCCTTTCTTTGAACTCTCTGATTCGAGGATTGTTCTTTTCTAAGGTATCCATTCTTGCGAATAAGTCGGTGATTGCATCAAACTCCGTGTCACGGAAAACCTCTGACTGTTTTATCTGCAAAGACACGGGGTCCAGTTGCGATTGGGAGGCCCCTTCCAATTTCATTTTCTCGTAACGGATATCGAGCCTACCGCGTTGCTGACCACCAGCACAGATGCTCCGTTTTTTTTTCTATGATTAGTGCTTTTGCCGATTCCCATTCCCTCACTTGGATGGAAGTCTCAGGATCCGAATCCAGGATTCAGTTATTCGGTTCGACCCCCTCGAGTAGGGAATTCTCCTCTGGGTTTGTTGCCTTGTCCCCATTGTCCATTTCGTTTGGCGCGTCCACCCCCTCTAGCGCCTTGTCTTCTGAGACTATCCTCGTTGCGCTAGAAGTAGCGGTGTTGCTTGCTTTTGGGTCGGAAAAATAGCTACGCAGTCGAACTGCACCCCAAACGCAAAGCGGTAAAGTTACCCCTCATTATCTGTAGCCAAGACTTGAATCCCAATTTGTCTGCCATAGTGGAACCTCTGTGAAAAGTAGTGACTCTTAAAGGAGTGTAATAGAATAACAAAAATCGAAGTAGCGGTCTGGCAGTCCGTTTTTATTACGTTCGATTCGCCAGACTGAGTACTATACTAGAATAGAAAAACATACCTGTCAACAAGAAATATAGGGATAGGCAAGTTGCAACTACCAAATCAAACCAATAATCACTTAATTACTCGTTCGAATTCCGTTTCCTCAATCGAAAATTGGAAACCAAGGAATCAAATCAAAACGATGAGCCCATTCCATCGAGCTCAATTAGAAAGCTAAGAAAAGGGAGAATTAAGAATGAAAAAATGCTCAAATCGAAAAAATACCGGATCGGTCAATACCCAATTGACTATCATTCCAATTGACTCTCGTCTATTGAAACTTGGCC